AAATCAAAGTATATTTACCAACAAAACCAACAAATTGCGAAATGCTATGGTTCTTACATATGATTTCTTTTTTTATTCAGAAGTAATTCGCGAAATCATGCACCTTTAGTTATAAAGAAAAAAGAGGTACAGCTGGTTGAATCCAACTTATTCTTGAAATAAACAACTCGCACACACTCCCTTTCCAAAAAAGATCAATACACCAATGACTACACTGAGATTTATTAGATTTGTTGCTAAAATATCGGTATTAAGCCCGAAACTCCCGGCGGATGGCCAGTGACCCAAGAAAACGAAAGAATCGGTTACATTTTTCATATGATCTCCTCTTATATTTCTTATATTATAGATAAACTAATATAATCGTTGTATTACTTCACCCCTTTGCTACTTCTTCCAAATAAAATGTTTTTTTCAATTGAGATTCCCAATAAAAAAGAATATTTATTCAAATAGAATTAGTTGGAATAGAATTAGGTACTAGATTTCGTATCAATTGCAAAATGCCTCCTTTGTTGCAACACTTCTCCTTTGGACTAAGAAGGGGAAGGAAGGAAGAAAGCGAGTGGGTAACACTAATTCCTCATCCTAAAATCAGTCCTTCCCGTGGTTTATTTTCTCAATGAAAACGAATAAGTAATTATGTGGGGGCGATATTTTGATATAATGTGAAAAAGCAACCTGCAAGTCTAAGACCAGAAAAGAAATACTTATTTCTTATATTTCTTTTCTCGGATTAAACAAAAGGATTCGCAAATAAAAGCGCTAATGCTACAACCAATCCATAAATTGTTAAAGCTTCCATAAAAGCTAAACTAAGCAATAAAGTACCTCGTATTTTTCCCTCTGCCTCGGGCTGTCTCGCAATACCTTCTACAGCTTGGCCCGCAGCAGTACCTTGACCAACTCCAGGTCCAATAGAAGCAAGCCCTACAGCCAATCCAGCAGCAATAACGGAAGCGGCAGAAATCAGTGGATTCATGATAAGTTCCTCACACACAAAAAAAGAAATGGTTAATGATACAATCAACCAATGAATTATGATTTAATTATTCCATTGCTAATATTCATACAGTCGAAATAACTAAAAACTCCGAATATAGAAAAGAAAAAATAATATTTAATTTAATATTATTGAATCATTAGATCATTAAAAAGACTTCATCTTTTTTAGTTCCTATTTGTAGAGTTTTTTGCCATCAATACAACTTGAGTTTTTCCATTTCCTTTTTTTTCTAATCATTCTTCGATGTTTTTCTTATTTTTATTTATTTATTCAATTCACAGTCAAAAACGAAATAGAAGGACTTTGGTTGGCATCCCTATCTAAATTCGAAATTCAAGTAGGGCTTAGCTCATATATAATTTGTCAATCTCTAATATCAAATATACATATGTTTCTTCTATAACGTAAACCGACTATTCTATCTTAAATTCAATCGGATTTTCGAATCATTCTTCGAAACATCTAATCTACAATAGTTAACTTATAGCCATTAGATTCCACATACCTGACGCAACCCCTCTCTACTAACCAACTCTTTTTTCTTTTATTTGAAACTTCACCGTTCGAATATCATTTTTTTTCTATTATCGTAACGTAAACTATATTTAGAAAATCTTGATCTTGATAGAATAGATAGAGTATTTTGAGCCATACATAGATTGACTTGATCTAAGCTCAAAATGGACTTTTCCTATGACTAATCAATGATGACCCTCCATCGATTCGCCTATATAAGCTGCAGCTAAGGTTGCAAAAATAAGAGCCTGAATACCACTTGTAAATAATCCAAGGAACATGACAGGTATAGGAACCACTAAGGGTACTAAAGAAACAAGAACAACAACTACTAATTCATCCGCTAATATATTTCCGAAAAGTCGAAAACTAAGCGATAGAGGTTTTGTGAAATCTTCTAAGATGTTAATAGGTAAAAGAATTGGAGTTGGTTGAATGTATTTACCAAAATAACCTAATCCTTTTTTTGTAAAACCCGCATAGAAATAGGCTACTGACGTGAGTAAAGCTAAAGCAACAGTAGTATTTATATCATTTGTAGGTGCGGCTAACTCCCCGTGGGGTAACTGTATGATTTTCCAAGGTAAAAGAGCCCCTGACCAATTAGAAACAAAAATAAATAGAAACATAGTCCCAATAAAGGGAACCCAAGGACGATATTCTTCTCCAATTTGAGTTTTGCTCACATCTCGAATAAACTCAAGAACATATTCAAAGAAATTCTGACCGCCAGTCGGAATTGTTTGTGGATTCCGAACAGCTATAGCAGCTGAACCTAATAAGATAGCAATTACAACCCAAGAAGTAATAAGTACCTGGCCATGGATTTGGAAACCCCCTATTTGCCAATAGAAATGTTGGCCTACTTCCACACCGGATATATCGTATAACCCTTTTAGTGTGTTGATTGAATATGATAGAACATTCATATTGTCCTCTGATAGAAATATCACTTTTAAAGAAATTAATTATTTTGATTCAACCATTTCTTTTTCAACTTGTCTACTTGAATTTTTTTTTATTTAGGATACCGATAAATCACAAACAAAAAAATATCTCCAATTTATTTTGTATATATATTTTGAGATTAAGGAATAGTAACCGATTCCATTATCCATTATCGAGTTTACGAAGTAAATTTTTGATTTTATTATTATGAATCAAGGATTTCTTATATAGCTAGAACGGCCCTCGCAAATTGCAAATACTAATTTTGTAAGAATTAATCGGATTGAAGCTATAGCGTCATCGTTCGCCGGAATCGAAATATCCGCGAGATCCGGGTCACAATTTGTATCAACTAAACAAATCGTTGGAATTCCTAAAGTAATACATTCTCGAAGGGCCATATATTCTTCTTGTTGATCAACGATGATTACAATATCAGGCAACCCCGTCATATATTTAATCCCACCCAGATATGTTTGCAAGTGAGATAATTGTCTCTTCAACACGGCTGCATCTCTCTTCGGAAGACGAGCGAGTCTTCCCGCCTTTTGTTCCATTCTCAAGTCCCTGAATTTATGAAGTCTCGTTTCTGTAGTGGACCAATTTGTTAACATACCTCCAAGCCACTTTTTATTAACATAATGGCATCGAGCCCTTATTGCAGCCCATGCTACTAAATCCGCTGCTTTATTTTTTGTACCAACAATTAAAAATTGTTTTCCTCTACTTGCGGCATAAAAAACTAAATCACAAGCCTCTGATAAAAAACGAGCAGTTCTGGTAAGATTTATAATATGAATACCTTTGCTTTTTGCAGAGATATAAGGTGCCATTCTAGGATTCCATTTCCTAGTACCGTGACCAAAATGAACTCCCGCCTCCATCATTTCTTCCAAATTGATGTTCCAATATCTTCTTGTCATTTCTCCCCACACTTTCTCTTTCTTTTTTAAGAAAGAGCTGAGGTATCCTGAAATAAAAAATTGTTCCAATGGAACCTTCTTTTCGAACACAGATTGGCCATTGATACACAACCCAAACAATAAATTCCTTTCTATTCCTTATTGTTATTATTTTAATTTCTTTATTTTATTACATTACTAATTACTAAATTAAATAAACATAACAAATACAGAGAGGTGAATCTTTTCTATTTTCTATTAAATCCGGGAAATCATTATTGTTTTGGTCTATCATGTAAATTGTTTGAAAAACAAGAATTAAATAATTCTCTGTGGTAAAACAAAATATCTCTCATTTCTCCCTCAAATAGATTCTTGTTTTTTGTTTTCAAAGGAATGTTCTTACGTTGACTTGAGCGATGTACAAATCCTTTGAATCCCGTACCAACAGGTATCATCCCTCCCAGAACAACGTTTTCTTTTAATCCTTTCAACCAATCGATACGGCCTCGGAGAGCAGCTTTTGCTAAAACGCGAGCAGTTTCTTGAAAACTTGCCTCGGATATAAAACTTTGAGTATTCAGAGATGCTCTCGTTATTCCCAATAAGATAGCTCGGTAACAGATCGCTTCTTCCAAAGCCCGCCCCGTTCGTTCAGCTCGCAACAATCCAACGAGTTCTCCGGGTAAAAAAACATTAGACATTCCGTCTTCTGAAATCAAAACTTTTGATGTTATTTGACGTACAATAATTTCTATATGCCTATTATGGATCTGCACCCCCTGGGATCGATAAACCTTTTGGATCTTATTAACCAAAGAAATACGACTTTGCGCTATAGTTAGCTCAGATCCAATCAAGAATCCCCAGGGAATTCCAAGAATTCTTGTTATAAGTTCCTTCCACGTATCAACCCTTTTTTCTAAATTCATCGATATTGAATCAATTGAGCGAACTTCTAAAACTTGTTCCACTTTTGGAAGACCTTGCGTTATATCACCAGACCTCGATTTTTCATATATAAATGTAACTAACGTATCCCCTTCATAAATGATTTCCCCATAATGACCATGAACTGTTGCCCCTGGGGTGGCCAAATAAGGCTTAGCCGATCTTATTACTACAGAGTCAAATTGAACAATTAAAACTTGACCTGCTTTTAAGTGCGGTCCTTTTTTTGCTATACATACATTTTCACAAAGAAATTGTCCAAGACGAATTTTTGTGGATGTCTCTTCACAAAAATTGTAATGAAGAAAATACCAATTTAATTTGAATGGGTTCAGAATGATGTTACTGGATGCACCGGGATTATAAATCCTATCATTTTCATCCATTAAATAATATTGAAATTTAAGTACTTGAAAGGTTTGTTTTAAATTGTCAAGTTGAAAATAATTAGTTACCAAGATCTGATTATGAGTTATTAAATGGTAAAATGAAAAAACATTCGCAATTTGAAGGGCTGTTCCTAAGGGACCCAATGAATTTATAATTGGAATTTGGCGATCTTTTTTAATGGATTCTTTGTGATATTTTACACCATTGAATGGACCCATTCGAAAACAGTTGGATGATGACAAAATTATAAAAGATTGACATTCCTTATTTATACCCAACAACGTACG